TCGATCGCAAATGGCCAAATAAAGGTATTCCTGTAGCATTTGGGGTTATGGATGCTGACTTTATAGCGGGTAGTGTGAGATCCGTAGTCGGGTAGAAAATCACCCGTTTGATTGAGTACGCTAACAATCCATTTTGACCTCTTATTCTAGCTTCCGGGGGGGCACGCATGCAAGAAGGAAGTTTGAGCTTGATACAAATGGCAAAATCCTTCGCTGCCGCAATTGACCGCGTCTCTCTGCCTGTCTTCCTTTATCAGGACCACACTTCATCACCAACCTCAAACTCCTGCGCTCTCCAGCGTGGCTTTACATTTCTATCCTTGCTTTGCTTCCCCTCACGCACCTCTGCGTGCAGTCGACCCTAGCAAAGTCATTGATATCCAAGCAGTTTTCCTCTTATCTTATTACGGGCGGAGCCAACTCTTTCATTCCTCTGGTCTTCCACAAACGGCGATCTCTCAGTGCTTCTATTCACCGAGTTTGGATAAGCAAACTCAGCTGTTGCCACCTCCCAGCGTCTCGGCTTGCCGTTTACCAGGCTCCTCAACAAATCACCAACCATCTCGATCTAACCATCCCTTTGTGGGTGGCGCTACTGAAGCGCAAGCCGGTTCCCTCCTCCATAACGTCCTCCAGAAATGACTCATGAATTTATTGTCTCGATCGGACGTTATGCTAACCGGAACTCCGTGGTTTCTCACTACTTCCTTTCAGAAAGAATAATACGAAAAACGGGAGCCCTGGTTCTAAGAGAATCTATCAACCACCACAAAGACCCAATAGACGCTGCTTTTATGCAGAAAAAAACATGAATACGAAAATGAATAACATTACGTAATTTATAGGGCTGTTCGCCTTAGAAGAAGCCCGGCTCCCGTTCTTTCTATACTAATAAAATAGTCAGGCGATAAGACTAAGACGACGCGGAACATAATTAGGCCCTTAGCCCCGGTCCATGGGGAAGGTCTAAAGGCTAACATCTCATGCGCGGACCAATCCTTCTTTCCACGCTCCCTTCTGGTTGGTTATTCTTATGCTATAAGATAGCGCTACCTTGATCTAATGCTATTCCTTACTAAAGGCGAACGCTCATGCTACCATGGTAGTAAGGAAAGTACTATAGATCTTCGCCCACCATCACCATGAATTATGGGACGCTGGTCTGCCGAGCATGATCAGCCACACTGAGACTAAGACCGAAATCGAATTCGAATCGAAGACCACAATCACTCCTCTTTTTCTGCTTCTGCTAGGATTTTGTCCTGATAGCGCCGTGCTTGTTCAAGAAAGAGTTCCTTTGACGGAGAGAAAGACTCCGGGGCTAGATAGTCACTGGCCTATCGCCTTGAGCCTGAAGACTCTCAATTCCTTTTTTAAGTAAAGAAAGACGGAGCACTCGCGGCACACAGACCATATCCTATCCAGTGAGTAGGCGGGGACATGATGAAGTCTTCAGGTCATGAGCCTGATGATTTTCCTCTACCCCGCTTTGAACATTCTCCTTTATATAGAGAGAGACACTGAACCCCAACCCATTAAAAAAAGTGCCACATCAATTCGATTTCACAGCACCCAGCTTAAAGACATCTCGATATCGGATTTCCAATGGTCCTTTGAACGGTCAGCAAAGTACGCCATAACTTAACTAGAGGGTCCATGTTCATGATTTGAGAGAGTATGGACATCTGTCAAAGATGCCAGGGAGGGGAGGGTGAAAAAAGGCACTAGTAAGGTCGGTATATAAAGCGTCTTTCCTCTTCGTTGACTTGGACAACTGCTTTTCAAGAGGGTGGCATGGAAGAGGTTTAAAAGAAAGACCCGGAATCGGAATCTAAGCCGAAGTGAACCTTTCCTTCAAAGCCTTGAGACTGTGCCCTGGATGCTTAGAGAAGAGGCGAAGGAAAGAACCCGTCGTCTTCGGAAGTAAGGAGATGGTGGACTGCTTATGAATCAAGAGGAGCAGGCTAACTCTAAGGCCTTTCCCTAGGGTGGAAGTCAACAACAGAAACTATCTTCATTGGATCTAGTTAGCCGGTTCCAACTTTTGCCTTTAGTTCGATCTCTGCCACCGGTGTAAGCCTATCCACTCTTACTGTGAGAGTTTCCGGTGTGCTAGAGCAGAGAATGCGCTGTGAGGAAGAAAAGGCCTCTTTGGCAACTATGGAATACGGTATTCACGAATCAACTGCTATTTATTGAAGGCCGGGACGAAGCCAATCACACATTTCTACTTTCGACCAGGTAAAGATATCCACATCTGAGGAAGAGCAGGGATAATCGTAGACTAAGAAGAGAGGACGCAAACACATTCATTGAATTGGACAACTTTGTTAGCAAGAAGCGGTTAGCCGTACTCAGTTCCAGGCACGCTTTCCTGATTCGTGGGGATGAGAATGTCAAACCTTTTCTTGCAAACACCTCTTCTTCTATCCCTTAAGCCGTACGAAGGAGCTCCGGGAATGTGAGCAAACCTGGCTAGAAGTCTCTTTCCAGCAATCTCTAGATATTCTCCTACTTCTCTTGAAGCAGCTTTCGTAGCAGTATTCCCAGTGTCAATAAGAGTCCCACTCTCACCGGCCTTCGTCGTGGTGGTGTATTCAAAGAGCTCTCCCAAGTAGGATATACCTATAGAGCTATCTAAAGATTGCTGCTGCCCTAAGATATAAGATAAGAGATAAGTAAGAAAATCGTTCTATTGCTTTCGGTCCCTTGAATGGAGTCACTCTACCTTTGAGCGAATTGCTATTGAGTATTTAGTTTCCTTTCCGGGCAGCTAGGGGCATGCGAGCTCCCTTTTTGGGGGTTTGACCGGTAAGCCTTTTAGGAGTTCTCTTTACCTGGGAGAGATTTCTTTTCTTGGCCTTTGTAAAGTGATTACTAAGACTAAGGTATTTTGAATATCTTATTAAAGCGGGAAGCATTGAACTGTTAAAATGCCATCTAAGCCAGTTACATTGGTAAGCCCTACGGAGGGCTTATTCCTTGAGATTCCTTCTGGCTTTTGAAGAGAGGAGTCTAATTAGGACTCCTTTAATATACCTTAAATATAATAGGCTTAGATACTTTTCTATATAAATATAAGCCATGGAGGAAATGGGCTTTGCTTTCACTAGAACAGAGGTTCTCGAAAGAGACCCTATGCTATGGGAGAGCTCCTTCTTCATAGTGATGATCATGAGATGGATAGGAATATTTCACCTAGAGGAACCGCTAAGGATTGGGATCCAGGTCTCTTGTCTATTCAGTTAGTCAGAAAGCTAGATCAAGAAAGGGTAGAAAAAGAAGAGGAAAGGAAGGTTTGGATTATTCTTGACTTATTAGTAATGGTGACTCATTAACAGGGATTTGGCTTGCTCGTAAACTCTTTTTTCTCTTTCGTTTAGGAATTTTTTCGTATTCGAATTTTTTTTTTAATTTATATATTCGATTTCGACATCGAATTAGACTCATCCAACGCGGAATGAATCGACTCAAGGACAAGGAGAAAGAATGGTGTCTTTGGTCTTCTACGGAAGAGAAGTAGGTTACTCTATGTGAATTCACGATGTCGGACTGTATAAACTGGCTAAAAAGTCAAGCCCGATTGCCTGCTTTCCTATTCTATACATACTCAAAGACAGTGACCGTAGGAAAGCTTTTTGCCCCTTCCTTTGATTGCCAGAGCAGACAAAGAAGTGAGGTGACCAGCTGACCTGCTTGTATGCCTGTTTCGGGTTGCTGTTCAAAGGGTAAAAGAGGTGACAGATAAGACAGATGCCAAATGTCTTAGAGAAGGAGCTGCACATGAAGGGGAAGAAACCCTCTGACTTTACTGTGATCGTATCCGCTCCTAGTCTTTGAGCCGTTTAAGCTCTTTCTTTTGGTGAATAGACGGTCCTTGACAGTGAATCAGATGCATCGTATAATAAGAGAGAGGCTGCACATAAAAAGAAAAGGGGAGTGAGTGGGCTAATGGCCCTAGCACACTTAGATAAGGCGAGGTTCTTAACGTAGCAGCCCTTTCTGCTGAGTGAATATCCCTTGCTTCTTAGCGCTCCGTGGGGGGCTTCTATCGAACGTTTTAATTTACTGAAGTAAGGCCCGCCCTTTACCTTTAGGTCAGAATGCCGCTATCATGTGCGGATAAGCCTTCCGATTAGCTGACTGAGACCATCTCCGGCTTCTAGCTGGTAGAACTAGATAGCTGTTAGAACGTCAGGGGCGTAGCGGCAAGCTATGGCAGTTTATTAAAGTCTGTAGCTCCTCAACGAAGGTAGGTCGGCTAAGCCACTAAGGAAGAGTTTTGAATCAATATCTGCTATCTGCCCACTGCCCATAAGCATGTCTGAATAAGCCTGCTGATTAGCTTAGCCCACCCCGACCGACTCTTTAGGAAGGTGTTATCTATTCCAAAACCAAGCTATCTATACCTGTAAGCCCACGGTTTCATTCCAATGCTTTGATTAGTTACGAAGACGTGAACCTTTACCTTTGTAAGTACAAAATCCTTAATCTTTAATCAGTTTTGGTAGTGAACGCACTACTCAAGCGGAGTAGCCAACATGCGCACATCATCCCCATAGGAGAAAGAGTCTCAAATAAAGGAACCCGATAGGCTTGAATGGGATGGCTTTTCTGGATGCCCCAGAAATGAGGCCTCCTCAGGGCAGAAAGGCTCTCAAAAGCAGGCGCGTACTAAGCCATTCCACTTCCCTCGTCCCTCGGACCATGAGCAGTGGTAAAGGCGCTTTAATCCTGGCTCATAGCCTTCCTCAGACCTTATTGACACGGGACGAGTCGCTATGATTCACTACGAAAATAGAAGCAGATGCACTAATCAATTCGAGCTAATTTACTCATCCCACCTCGAACTCTCATTTAGCGCATCGACTTTAGCACTACTTATATTATTCTAATCCAATTACAGAAAAGAAATCTACACCAGCGTATCCAGCATCAAAGGACAATAGCTCGTGTTGATAGGACTATCTTCAAGTGTTTGACCAAGGGTTGGAGTATCCAAGGTGAGCTGAAGGCGAACTGTTAGAGTAGATAAGCAGGTCTACCTCAGAGAAGATCATGGAATCATAACAGCACAGAAAGAGACGCTCCGAACTACTTCCGCTTGAGGTTGGTCGTATCACTATCGGTATTACAGAATAAAGAAGAGGAGCAATTCGCCCTTACTCAACCGATAAAAAGAATCTGTCTTCAGCGATTCTTTCTTTAAAGCGAAAGTGAAAGCGCAGATCGAGGCTTGTCGAAGATAAGGGACTCGACTTCCCCTGCCTTATTAAGGACTTCCCAACTTACCTAGCGGAAGAAAAAGAAAGGGGCAAGGACCTATAAAAATATCTAGGTCACTTCCACCAACAACTAAAGCTATTTCTTACTGGTGTGGATTCTCCACATAGAAACGATGGGATCTCTACAACTTGTTCCACAAACTCCAACTACTAGAAAGACTGAAACTGACTCCAATCAGTCAACTACCATCCATGAGCGGATACCATCGAGTAATGGCCTTTGTACATTAAAATATAATGATTCTTCTCTTTCTTTCATTCAAGTAAGATAGCGGGTCGAGAAAGACTAACAGCTAGCTCTCTGGATGGAGACGGGTAACTATCAATGAAAGGTGAGATCCGAATACGTGCCTTCACCTCATCGAAGGTTTAGAATCCTTGGGCAATAGCAGCAGTACAGGAAGCATCCAATTGACACAGATGTGGCACTTCCTTCCTTTCCGATCGGGAGGCACGTATCGAAGGGAAAGAGGTTGGAAAAGCTCTTACATTCATTCGAGAATAGCACTACTAGAGGGGAAGAGAGAGCACCAGATCTATTTCGGACAACTAATTCGGAACCTGTTATTAGTCCATGTGAGGAAGAAAAACGGTGCAAACTAAGGCTGTAAGGCGGAGCAAAAGATCTGAGACCCGCTCCTTTCTCCTCCAAAGCCATCTCTTCTCTCTAAATGACGGACTTCATCTCTTCTATTTATTTATAAAAAAGCACCCATCATCCCTTTTTCTCTTTTAACTAACTAAAAGAAAAACCATGCCTCTTCTAGGCAGCGTGTGGAATGGCCGGACCCTCTTGGATATATAACAAAGCAAAGGCTCTCCGTCTATGAAGTCTAAGAACTGCTGGTCCATCGTATATGGGCAATGTATGGACGGCGGTTCCGGGAAAGAAAGAAGCCCGCCCGAACCCAACTCTGTATACTTAGCCGGAAGCAGGGCATTCCACCGATTCGACTTAGAGAGAATTTCCCCTATAGAAAAAGAGCTTCTTTCCAGGATTCTTTCTTTAAATTAAAGGACTACAACTCTTATCTGATAGTGAATAAATACATTACTCTGAGCCCCAAACCGAATCGGAGGAATAACGCTAGCGAGGGCCAAAGCTCTGCTTGGTCCACCACCTGGGGATAGCTAAGGGGTTACTTGGGAACCTACCTTTTAATAGTAATCCCAAGGGCATTGCTTGGGCTAAGTCAAAGTTGCTGATCTCTTTTTCTTCTATTCTGGGAAAGAAAGCTCCCACATCCTCTGCTGTCTCGCATCCATCGGGATGAGTCTTGCGTCTGTCTTCTCTTCGTAAACAACCTGTCCTCTCAAAAGCAAGTAAGCCAACTACCTTATTTAATTTAAGGAGTGAATCACATAAGCTATAAAGAATCTTCCTAATGCTCCCATGTCCGAATCCGTACCTCTCTAGCTGCTGCAGTAGCAGGCACGTATCGAAGGAGAAGAGGAGTAAGTTCCTACCTTCTTTGAAGTCTTTCTTTGCTTGTTCAGGTAAATGGCATAAGCCAAGGAAGGGGTATTCATTTCAAGAGATAGAGTTTCAGATGTTCTTCTCCAGAGGATCGTCTCCTTGAGATGCTAAGAATCGAGGGTAAAGAGTCCTTAGCCCGACTTCTTCGTCTTGACTACTGATAGTGCCAGCACACTCCTTAGGCCGAACCGACCAATGGTCAAAGTAATTGAAATTAGACCTTTTCAGGCCGTTTTCACATCCGGATATTCTATTTTCTCTCCCGGTGACAACAAGCGCTTTCCTAAGAGGTACTTCTACTGCTACTAGGAATGCCACTTACGGAGACTGGCTCCCAAGGAGAGGGGCTTCTAGCCAAAAATCCAGGGGTTTTAAAAACTTGAAAGATTGAAATGGACGTCGCCGAGTGGAAAAGCATTGATGAACAAAAAGACGGGGAAAATGATCAACTGGCAGGATTGAACTCTCACTTAGGAGGGAAAAGCGATCTTTTTAAGGGGCTAAAATAAAAAGCCAAAAAGAAACAACAACTACAGGCGAACAAACCGGGGCATGGCAACCCCAACAACATCCTGCTGAAGCAGGTCAAGGATCCCATCTAGAGAATTACAAAAGACATGCACACCTAAATGACCCGAGCCAATCAGCACACCGATTTCCTTCGCTAAGAGGTTAAGGCAAGCATGAGTTCAACCCTTTTCTCATCGGGCCAGGATCGATAGCCGTTCGACCTGAGGGAAGTGCGGTCAGATTAAGAATCACCAATGTCTTGGTCTTTACCTTCGCTTCGAGGGACAAGCACCGCATCTAGGTAAGCGGCATCTAATTTAATTGATTCACCGGACCATCTACGAAAATGGAAGAGATGTCTGTTAAGGTCGGCTTCATGAAAGCAAGCAAGTTTAGCGAAAATAGAGATGGAAAGAGATGGATTTTGCCCAGCCGTTGTCAGATCAATTCCCATTCATTCTTTAATGGAATAGGGAAGGGGCAGAGCTGCGGCTATCAGGAATGGGCGCTAGCCTATGACTAAAAGTGCCGACTATCTATGAACTATGAATGACCAGGATCGGAATGCCAATCGACGAGATGAGCCTACGAAAGATTTCAAGTTCAGACTATGATGACTGGCATCCTCACTTACGCAACGAAATTGAGTTGATGGAGTAGCCAGTGACATTGAGTTATTCTCTTCGGTATCGCCTTCTCTCATGGTTAAAGGCGCCGCAAGGCACTCGACTAGAAGAAGTGGATGTTAGGCACGCAGGGAAGACTCTGACTATGCGCTGGCACTAGCCCTGGGCATGTCATCTTCTTTGATTGAAGGAACGGGACAGAAGAGAACCAGAACCATATCCTTCACACATTCAGTCTGATCTTATCTGCGCTATTGCCCGATCATAGCTGTACTGTATGAGATTACTTCTCCGTCTCCCCTGCCCTGTTAGAACAGTCTGGTCTGTAACAACACAACCTGAAAGGAAGCCATTCCTAATAGGAAGTTTCTAGCCGTCTTTCTTGAGGAGCGAGAAAAGTGACTAATAACCAAACAGCTCTCACTATGAAAAAGAGAAAAGTCTAGACTTTCTTCTTTCGACCCTTATCTTCTATCTAGACTGTCTGACTGTAGCCATGCCGGTTTCAGGGGAAGAATGGGAGACCTACACTTGACACTTGCTTTCGTGCCCCTTGGCTTCGCCTCTCTTCCCTCAACTGTTTGGGGTGTGAAGGCTTCTCCTCTCCTCTAGCTGCCCCCTTTCTTTTCAATGCAAGCTTTCTCCGTGCTTACCCGATCAGCTCATTCTGGTGTGACAGTTGCTGATAGCTTCTCTTCTGGCGCTATCACACTCATTATTCTATTCTAGTAGTAGATAGTCAAGTGGCCATTCGGCTCCTAGCCTCTTTGCCCCTTCGCTTGGCGGCTAAGCTCTTTGTCCCTTTCTATACCTAAGCTCTTCACCCGCTTCGTCCGTTGCTAGTCTGACCTTCCTTTGATCCGACGGGACTGCCCTTTGGTTTGGTACGCTACTCTGTTCTGTTAGAGTCTTCGCTTAGCGACGAGAATCACTAATCTCGGCCTTGCGGGATAGAATAGATAATCAAGGCCCCATTCTTTCAACTCCAGTTGCTTTCTTTCTTTGACTTCAAGCCCACCTGCCTTCAAATCCAGATCGGACAATGGCGTCAGGTAGAACAAGTCAAGTAGGTCAGGGATTTCTTAAACTTAACAATCTAGTCCCTCCCCTGATTGATAGGGGAAGCTTCTGACCTTCATCTGTCAATTAAGTGGCTGTAGCTTCTGAACCGCGTCGGTACAGTTGCTTTCGGCGCCTGTTCAATTAGCCTGTTAGGAAGAAAAACCTCTTCCGTCAGTCTTTGGTTGATCAGGCCCTTTGTTAGGCCTCTCCGTCTTCTCCGGGGGAACAAGTCCATTCCGGTCCAACTAGGTGGGACGCGGTGAAGTATATCGAAAGTAGAAATGATCTCCTCTACCCGCCGAACCACGGAATCGCTATCTCTTGTCCCTTATCTTCTTATCTTATCTGATTGACTTTCCGCCCCCGTCACCTCTTTAGGGATTATGATCAACAACTGGCACACCATAAAGAATAGGCTTTTGTCTGAAAAGAAGAATAGCATTGCCTCGGTATACAACCATTCCATATTCATTGCCTCCTCGTATTACGTATTAGAAAAGGTAACCAGATCTACTCACTTGGGTTCTTTGCATTTGGCTCGCTCGGAAATAGAGGCAGAATCGATTTCTGAAGCTTAGAAGGAGTACCATATCTCTTATCTTAGAAATGGCGTTCTAAAATATGTTATACCAAGTTTGACTTCTTTTATAACATATTTTAGAACGCTATGGATAAGAATTCTTGGTACCATTTTTTATATGAGATAGAGAACCTAAAAATCTTAAGCAGAACAAGCAGCGGGGGATGAACGCAGATAAGATTGGACTGATCGACTAGTAGGCACCATAAAGCAAGCAAAAAGGACGAGGGGTGATATAAAGAACTGAACACGTTTCCAAGATCATTGCCAATAGGATCAAGCCAGTCCTGCCCCACCGCGGATGTAAGCAGCAAACGGCATTTGTTGAGGGAAGGAGAATTGGGGACAACATTCTGCTTGCCCAGTCAGAAAGCTAGGCTCCATCTCAGGCGATGGGCGATATCTCAAGGAAGGAAGCCACTGATTAGAAATTGCACGAGTCTAGTTATAAAGGGGATTCCGCAGAAGGAGGAGTGGGTCAGATGGGGAAGGTAAAGAGAGAGTCTATTGAGCCACTTGGCACGGGATTAGTTCTGTGGCAGAATCAGTCGAAGTTCCAATGGAGTGATCGGTAAGTCCTCACTGAAGGAAGTCAGTAGCGAACCATGAGAGTCAGTCATTTTCTAGGGAATGTATTTCTCTGAAGGAAGTCAAGTATCTATCTAGTACTACGTGAGCCAGTCAACTGATTTTCTCACTCTTTCTAGGGTCCGGCAACCCTATGAAATGTGTTTTCTAAGCACTTCATGTTCTGGTGAAATATCTGAGCTTCATCCGAGACTTCCAATGCGGGTGAACCAGCCAAATTGGAATAAAGAAAATGAATAGGAATAGAAAGGTGTACTATCGATCAATGCCCGAGCCCAGCTAACATACCTAATGGGATTACAGAAATAGGCTATAAGAGATGGAAAAATGTTGTGGTAGGGTATTTCCTTGACCGAGCACTCCCTTTGAATCTTGTGAAAGAATGGGCTTATAAGACTTGGGAGCAAGCTCTTGAAGATGTCATGCTCCTTGATAATGGCTTCTATGTTTTTAAATTGAGGAGTGAAGAAAATTGCAATGCTGTCCTAGGCGTAGGACCATACCATATAGCTGGGAAGCTTTTGATTCTTAAGAAATGCCAACCAACCGGGAGAGCATCTCTCCAAAAGCAGCTTTGCTAGTATCCCAATATGGGTTAAGTTTGATAATGTTCCTCTGGTTCTGTGGACACCGGAAGGAATGGAATACCTAGGAAGCAACATTGGGAATCCTCTCTACTTGGATAGTACCACCAGTACAATGAGGGTCTCTAACTTTGCTATAATTTGCATTGAAATTCAAGCTTCTTTCGTCGACACGCTGGATGGCGGAATGATAACCCGTGGCTGTGGAACTTCGGATGGTGGCGGAGACTTTATGATCTTGGAGGCCGGATTCACCAAATTATGCGGAAATGGCAATGCTGATGGCGGTGGAGATTGTACTGTGGTTGATGGTGCATTTCTGGCCTTCATCTTCTCAAGTGGAACAATGTATTGCTTTATCTAAAAAGAAAAGGAGTCTTCGTCGAAGATGTCATCATACACGCATGCTGCCGTCTGCTTCTGGAGGTTCCTGTCTTCAACCATCGACTGTACTTGACATGTGGGTGCTTCTATCGGCCTTTGTACTTCCACTGTAGTAATGCTTTGAGCCTTTCTCACAATAAGCGGTTCCTGGACCGAAGAATTTCCATTCTCTGGTCTGTTTACATAATGCTTGGTGATCAAACTGGACGGATGAACCTGCTGATGCCTGACAATGTTGGCTGAAGTATTCTGTTGAACTGCCGGTTTCTGGTAATACAAGCGGTTGAATCGCTGGCTGAACAGGCTGCATAACAGGCTGCACGACCGGCTGTGCCTGCCCTCTGGCGTTGACTCCTTTCTGATTCGGAGTTGCTGACTGCAATGTACTGACTTGGTCCACATTTGCGGTCTTTCTGATCTGCCCTTTTTCAAAATCTCCTTCTTTGAAATTCACTCCTCATTAAGAAAAGCACTTCATCATAGCCGATAGCAATCTACGAACCCTTTAATGGCTGTCCCAGCAAGGACAGCGAGAATGACCGCAGAGAACAAGGCGGGGAAGCTCGCCTACTATTCCAACCCCCAAGAACCAGTGAAGGCGACGTCTCATGGTGGCAAAGAAAAAGAGGAAGCGCTCTTGTTGCGCGGACCCCACAATAAAGAAAGATGGAACACAAGAAGCTCAGTAGCAAGCCGTCTCATAGTCACCACTTGTCTGTCGTTTCAAGCTTCCAAAACAAGCAGAAAAACAATATACCGTTGTTCAATGCCCGGTTCAGCAGCTCGAAGTTCATCTTTGTTGTTTGCTAGAGGTACGATAGGACGGAGAGAGATCCACTGATAAGGCGGTTTTGGTACAGAATAGAAATGTCACCAAAACCATCTGTCTCGGTTCTGACCACAAGGCGAAGCCAAAAGGAGGGCATTTCTCAGCGACAGCGGAAAGAAGACCAATACCAATAAGGTGGGATCCGAAGGCTCAGTCCCTCAAAGCGTACGGGGAGGGTCGGCGTTGTCAGAAAGAGGCGAAGCCGAGAAAGCAGCGTGTACGGTACGGGTTTCGGTAGTGATCTACTTGATCTGGTAAGCTTAGGTTAGTGGAGGTTAATCTCGACAGGTTTCAAAGCTTCAAGCTTACAAAACAAGACCTAAGGAGTTTGGAGCCCTTGAGTTCTCCGCCGGTAATGGGAAGATGAGCTTCTCCATTGTAATGGTATCTGCTCGAGGAGCCTGTCCCTGCCTGCTTATCCAGACCAAACAGCAACCTTTGGTCCTTCGGGCTGAGGCTCAAGGCGGGAATCAAGGGTATGGGTTCAAGTCTACTTACTGGGAATGGGATCCCGTAAAAGGGCACATGACGAATGGGACCCCCGCCAATGGCATATGAGATGTGGATGATGGAGCTGGTTCGCGTAACTGGTACGTGTATAGAATCTTGCATCAAATAAGGAAATTCTTGTTCGCTAAGGAGTCTTGGTTTAGCAATTTTTCAATCATTAGTGGTTAAGTTGTTAAGGTTCATGTGGATTGGATTAGGAAACTTAGCTGTGACTTTCATTCAGTTAAGGGAACTTCTCCCTAATAACTTTGGGAACGGCTTTGGTCGAGTCATCTTTTGCTTCCATCGTCGGCTGAGAAAGCCTTTTGAGGGAACAGTGTTTGCTGGGAGGATCCTTCCCCGTTGTAGCCATTGCACCTTCGTATTTGGCCTCCTCTTGTTCGTTTGTAGCTTCGGTAAGGTAAGTGATTGTCTGGAGAGGCTATGGCTTGCATTCCGTTAAGGGGTATATATGTCTTCCTTCGCTCGTCCTTAACTCGGAATCCCGGATTTCATAGTCTCTTTTCTTTCGTAGGAATGCTGTATGAATCCTCGTTTGATTGTATCAAGGCTCGGCGGATATTGTCCTTTGGTAGTAGGGCCTGAGGTTCTGCTCTGCCAGTAGACCTCCTTGCAAACCATCCTTCCCGGTTAGTCTTCGTAAGAACAAAGCGTATGCTTTTGTAATCATGCTATTGGTTTGGGCAAGTTCCCTATCTTCATTGCTCAGGGTGAAACTATGCTTTAACAATATCCTCGGGTTGCAGGATTTCTTTCTTTCTGGCCGCGTAGCCCCTTTGAATACCAGGAAATCGAAGATGCAGAAAATACGCTCTTGTTCTTACAGAATGCAACTAGTTGAATAGGTTGTTTTGTTTGCGACGAATACGCTCTTTGACACATCTATTAGATAGATGCCCAGAGGAGGATGCTAGTGAGTTGTTAAGGAACTTCTTGCATTGCACATAGGGAAGGTGCGGAGCGGTTCTTTATCTTATCATTGCCCTAAGGTAAGGCTTGGAACTGAACTGCAAGTATATAAGAAAGGATATTGCTAAGAGTTAGCAGTCGAAGGGAGTTTGAACTGTGAAGGAATTACCGGTGCGCACAGAGAAGGGGGAGAGAATACAGAAAATACGCCCTTGACTATACGGAGGATAAGAAATTAGGCAGGACTGATTTCCCTTCTTATCTTATTGTTGAGACAGGAAAGCAGTCAAGCGAGTCGACGCATCTATCAGCAGTAGGAGTAGGACGTAGCGCATAAGAGGGTCTTAGGAATCGATCTAGATGCCCAGAAGAGGATGCTATCGAATGCCCTCTTTGACGGGCTGGGCTTGTGCAAGAAGCCGATTATTCTACCATCTTTTCCAATAGTGCCATTTTATTGATGCTATCGAAGAAGAACCAACAGAGGTGACTAATACAGACGAGGAGAAAAAGAAACCGAAACCTCCTTGAAAGAAGGAAAAATGCCACATCAGTAAGAGAAGTGGGCAAAAAAGCTGCTCTCCTATTTGGACCACCTTCCACCCTGTCTCCCTCTCCATACATACAGAACCGTAGTTTATGGTCTCTTGTGTTTACAGCCCATTCTTCACCTTTCCTATAGCCAGCAAATCAAGGAGATACGGCTTAAAAGCCTACGCGCGTCAGGTTGTTCGGCTTCGGCCCTTCCTACACGTGACTACACGGAATTCACTTTACTTTACGGTACGGAACTAGATATGAATTTCATCCTCTGTTGGCGAGATCAGAGGCAACGGTGGCAGCAGCTGTGGATTCTGTTGATTCTTCATCTCCTCGCTTGACGCTCTCTTCAATTGCAGATCCTGAACCTTCGGTCAAGTTGCTTTTCTATCCTGAACTTTCGGCTAAAGTGGCTTCCTCCTCTCTTCTCTTGAACTTTCGTTCAAGTGGCTTCCTGTAGGGGCCTTTGAACGGGCCTTGGTGGGGATATCTGGGGGCTTACAGCTCATAACAGCAAGACATATTTTAAGACAGTTTTTATCGCCTAGCTGGGGCCGTAGCCATTACTCGTGTGGGGCCGTCCCTTGCTCGGCTATTCGAACTCGCCTTAGGGTAGGGCATACTTATTAGATCTCTTGAGGTACTATTGGCAGAGGGGAAGCGCCACTTAGAGACTTTGAATCTGAAGGAAGGCAGTCGGGAAAGCCCTAAAGGTAAGAAGGTCTTTGTTCAAGTGACTTAGCTTAGAGAAAGAAAACCGTTAGTGAAGTGTCGGGAGATGCGTACAGTTTCGGCACTCGAAGAAAAGCTACTTCTTTGATTGTTCCGGGAAGTACTACTTGAAAGTCAAGCTCTTTGTTGCAAGCCAAGCAGAACAGAAGATAGAGGAAACTTTAGCTAGTAGACAAACTACTTTCGTTAGCAAGCGGTACTCTCATCGAGTAGGGCAAATATCATACCCAATCGAAAAAAAAGGTCTTGGAATCGACTTATAGAAAACAACTGCTTTTCCGTTAGCGAGTACAGTTCAAGCGGAACTGAGACTTGAACCTGAGACTCAAGGTCAAGTGCCTACGTAACTATCCGGTCCGGTAAGTGAAAGTAAGAAGGCGTGTGGAAGGCAACTCTGTTTAGCCAGCAAGCATAGGACAGAAATCCCCCCGGGGAACTGACTATTAATGCTAATCCATTAGTTCTAGCTCGAAGTTTGCCTGTCTCGAAGTTAGCTGCTTGGCATGAGTAGCTTGGGCAGTCTTAGTGAGTAGCTTGGCTTGCTCATGCGGGGCTTTGGAAAGAAAGTAACCAGGGAATTCATATACCTCGAGAAGTTTTTTGTTTAAAAGTAGATCGGGAGTTCAAGCAGATGTTAAATTAGGGTGAGGTTTACTATTCTAGTCTACAGGCCACTTAGCTAAACGAAATCCTGAGTATCGACTGTCGTGTGAGTCTCGACCAATGTGTAGCTGCCGTTAAAAGGCTATAAGTAACGGCATTCTCAGTTAAGATAACAGGATTCAAGCTTGCTTGTGTGTACGTGCTTGTTATAAGTAGATGTAGATGTGAAGGTGCCTAAGGTAAGGAACCCCCTTAAATACGTTGTTAGAGGCGTTGGCTATTCGTAGATCTGTTATACAGGCGATTTAGCTACTTTCAACCCTGAGTAGCGGGTATTAGGTGAGGGGATGGGGATACCTGCAGAACCGTTTAATTGTGGAACAAGCTACGCACGTTACATGTCCTTTAAAGCTACCGTTAAGGAAGTATCAAAGATAGGAGAACGAGATCCGGGCACTAGCGTTTTAAAGGAAACAGGGGTACTTATTAATGTGGGAAAAAGACGTATTAAATAAGTATGGAGGCGGTAGTGAATCTACTATTATATACGTATTTTCGGACGTGGGTGCGGGATGGATGGAAATTGGATAGTATGATCGCTATTTAAATTACGTTCCGTCAGGGTCAGAGGAGGTTCATTTGCTCCATTTCCATATAGCTGACGTTTTCATGGGAAAGGCCTCTTTCCCGGCCGGTCGACATCCAAATCGATTGATTTGCAACCATTTTGCTGATATGAGGGAGCTAGTGCTTGCCTTAAGAAAGGCCCTCCTGAACCCACCGAATTCCATCCACATATAGCTGACGGTGTGTGCCCATCCAACTCTCCCTCTAAGCGGGCATCCGGAAGTCTACTTTTTCCATTTGGCCCATATGAAAACGGGTAGGATTGGGGTCGGGGGCAAGGTTCGAGAGCTTGGGATTCGATACCAAGAGATAGAGTAGAGGGTGGCAGGTTATCCCCTGCTTGGGGTTCAGGGATAGCCGGAGATGGATGGCATTCCTTTCTATATAGACTGGATTTCCAGCGATGGTGGATTCGGAGTGGAGCCGGTCGAGGGAACAAAAGCAGGACTGAGAGTCCATTGCCTTGAATCGAGAGGAGAGGAACGAAATCAAGGGGGGTGCTTTATTGGTGTTCTGTTTGATGTCCGATGCTCGGTCCAATTTGTGAATTATGATTGATTGGTTCGATTGGCTCGAAGGTTGCCCCTATCACCCCGCCTCAATGCAGAAAGAAATTACGGGTTTCTTTTCAGCGATAGTTGAGTTCCCGATCCCTTCATTCAATCTCACTCAATGAAAAGAAGGGATAGTGCCCTTTCTCCCGACTTTGATTTCTGTCTTTATTTCGAACTTATCTGACGGACACAGTGCTGCCTGCCTTACAGTACAGCTTCCAACGAAATGCTCTATAGAAGGGCGGGTGGTGCAATAACCACTATGTTTCAAACTAAGTTCACCATCTTGATTCATACCGATATCCATATCGAAAAGACTACATCTATAGCCCTTCGCCGGGGTAGGTGCAGTCTTTCCCTCTTACGTAGCCAATCTCGATTAAAGAAAGATTACTACAAGCAACTACGAAAAAGAGAACAACCTCCGGCTTTGTCAGTTCATTCACACGTTCTTGCTATATAAAGATGTATAATAGTAGCCGTGACCTGTAAGCTCCCTGTGCCCTATGAGCTCTGATTGGATGTGAACCTCTTCTCTGTGAGCGTACCCAAGTTAAGGTCATCATTTCACTCTTGATCTGGAGTGAATTCAAAACAGGAACTTGCTTTCCACTGTTACCTTCCAGTCAACTTGTCCTACATCTGAGATAGACTTTCAGCAACCTTTCCGTCTCATTTAAGAAGTAAACAAAGAAGTCATTCTAATCTTGTTAACTGCTTCTAGCTCAACTCAGATAGATGGAGAAAGAGAAAGAACCGTAACCTTACTTACGAGTTTTAGATCAACAAGAGGAGTAACATAATGAAAATAGAAAACGGAAAGCTGCTCCTTCTTATTGAAAGCATAACATTAGCTCTTGCTTGCCATATGGTTCTGGCATACTGAACTTATTATAAGAAGCACCTCACTCTCGGCTCAAATAAGACCAAGCCAATTTCAATGAAATAAAGAAAAGGCTTTTCATGTCATACGGCTCCATCAATCAGTGGGATAGCGGTGTCATCCTAGCATAGATCTTTCTGCGTAGAGATGGATTCGATCCCAGAATTAGCTCTATCCCACCTCCCATGATATGTGTTAAGCATATGGTTTAGTGGCAGTTGAATGAAACCAGAAAGAGCGGCAGTGTTATCCTCTTTGACATGAAAAGCTGCTTATCAAGCAGTTCCCACTCCGAAGGAACGCTTTCCGCTCCAGACTGAAAGCGGGATCTATTAGGTCCTGAGACAAGTTGTTTGAGTTATTATGCTCCTTTCCTTCTTTGAGGAAATCTATCACGTCGGAAGATTTACGGCGTAGTAAACAAGAAAACCCGAGGGGTCGGTTGAGCTATAGAACAATTCCGTTTATTAGCAAGCCTTTCTCCCACGAAATCAGTTAGCAGAATCTATCCCAGAAGAGAAATTGGGATAAATTTGTATTGCGGGAATCCGCATTGAACTGCGCCCGGGCTTGATTGCTGGAGGCCCTACTACTTTCGATGAACTCTCTCAACGTGCTACTGGACTTGAGGAAGTCCTAATTGAACGGCACGCATATGGTAATGTCACAGATAGAAGTCGGAGACCTCCTAAAGGTAGCAAAGAAGAAAAAAAGAAAGTCTTATTTATTATTTGAGGTACCCCCGTTCACTCCGAGGCCATTCAACGGCCATTCCACGAGGTAAGCCCGCTAACCCCGAAAATCATAACGTTTTCTTACGACTCCGCTCGTGAGAGCAGATTATTCATCTTATTCCTCCTGAGACTGAGAAAAGAGTTCAACACGAAAGAGGTTACGAGGAAGACTTTCCCCACTTAGATCCGCGAACACCTTAGCTCCTGAGTCAGAGAAACCAACTCTCGCATATTCCGTTTTCAAAAGAAAAATTTCCTAAAACGGAGATAGGCATAGCAGAACGAGGAAATCTTACTTACTTACTTATTCGTTTAGGGTAGTGGTAAAGCGGCAGGACACGACGGTCCTGGAGTCGATGACAAGCCCATCCCCAAATGTCGATGCGAGGAGAAAGAATCCTTTTTCTATAGAAGGATTAGGTTTAAGGGTCCTGCTCTAATCCATTTTTTCGAGCCGGCCGAAGGCTATGAAGCAGCCAGCTCTGCTGAGTCAGGTTCCCCCCGGTTCATCTGGATTTGACTATTCATCTAAAAATGTATCTACGTCAGGGTCTGAAAGCCCAGTTGTTACACTATTGCCCCTGGAAACAGACAGCAAGATGGGAGCGGAACTCCTCCTTCTTTGTTAGGCCGATCTACTAAGAAAAGAGAGGTAAGAGGTGGGGTCCATCGTATCCCATAAGGTAAATAAATACCCGTTCTTCTTGGTAGAAAGGGCTAGCCGTCATGAACATTTACCTCTCCCTTTCTCTTGGCATCGGTATCCATTCTTTCTCGTAATTGTGATCTGTTATTATAGTTGAAATCTCTTCTCTTCTCCTTTCGTTCTCTTCGTATTTTGGTAACTCTCTAGGAGTCATGTTTAACCTTGAATGCTATTAATAAATTCTACAGCAATAGTCCCTCGGACTCGGAAAGTAATAACGAAAATGGCTAACCCAATAGCAGATTCCGCTCAATCTTTTACACCGATGTATCGTACTCTCTCGAGTAGGTCATCATAAGAAAGCAAAATCTTTCCGGTTCAAGTACGTTGAGTGAAGAATTGGCTTTAGGAAGAAGAGAGCGATGGGGAATCATCTCTGTTCTGCTGCCTCTGCCGCTTCTTTTCTTGTCTTCCTATGCAACGCTTTCTCGTTTCTACTAAGATAGAGAAGGGTCAGGTTTGTTTGGCATCTATGCCCCCTGCCCTACACCAAACGGGAGCCTTTCCGCTCGTACTGCTCACACTTATGGAACTTGTGGATAAGCGTAGCAGAAAAGAATAAGAAGACCTAGTTCTCCCGAGCTTATAACACAATTATCTGATCTTCTTAAAGTGAAGAAAAAGGGATGAGAAATGGTAGTAAGAAAAAGCAGGAAAAAGATTTTTAGGTCTAAAAATCAAGCATCAAGGAGTTATGTGCGCGCTGCGCCCCTTTCGTTGGAGCGCTTTGCTTGACCTTATCGTTGTTCTCTAGAAAGAGTTGCTTTTAAGAGATATATCCCCCCGCTTTCCTCACATACCATGGCAAAGCCAAACTCAAACTTTCATTGGATTGAGAAAGGCAGTAGTAGTAGTAAAAGCTCCTACTGAGCAAAAGCGAATCTCCCCCTTCTACTGTTTCATAGACAGAGTCAGAGTCCTCAAGAAAGATTTTGGAACGTATTTAAAGGGGCATTGTGGGCGGAGATGGAAAACACTAATTTTCCGTAGTTTCCGGGATTCTTTCAGCTTAAGATTGTGATTGATCAAGTGATAAGTAATGTTATGAGGGGTTTGTTTCATTTTCCTCATGTCTTGAGACGCGCACATATGCTTGTATCGTTCCTACTATCAATCAATCCGTCATACAGAGGCATAATTCAAAAATAATAAAACGAACTTCCCCTTTTAGGTGTTTTGGTCACTGCGTCTCCGATCATTGATGGTCCGACTTTCCGCTTTCAATAAAGAGGGCTTAGCGAAAAGAAAAGGAAAAGAGTGACATCCCTTATGGTCGAGCACTCAAATCGACTCTATCGGTCGAGCACAAACTGTCGTTTCCCTCTCCCTTGTCACTCGCGTGATTCGAATCAATCAAGCTACTTTCCTTTAGTGGATCTATTCCTGCAATTGCGAAAGCGTACCAATATATGATCCTCTATCCGGGGTCACTCTCACTAGAAGTAGGAGCAGCTACGCTATCGTATTTTGACCCTCTCCCGAGAAGAGTCATTGCCTCTTCCATCTATCTTGCGTCGTTCCCGCATTCGGGAGTTTCATTGCAAATAACGCTATCTTTTGCTTAGGGGATAGGCATCTACCTCGAAAGCGAGAAGGTCGGACGCAATCTAATAGTAAAATATCTGTATGATTAAGCCACGGGTCTGATCTAAACGACTTCCATATATCTCTAAGAATCTTAAAAGTTGCTTCATATCTAGTAAAAAGCATTCTATTCATTTCGTCTCCTTCAAAGGAGATACCTGTTTACGGTACCATCGGAAGAGAGAGAAGCTTAAAGTAAGTAGGAGTCGATCGTAGCTTGCTGCTGAAAAACGTAATAGGCTAGCGCGGATCGCTTCCACAACAACTGATACTGAAGTCCACGCAAAATTCGATACCTCAGTTGACGAAAAGAGGGTTGGAAACTGATCCTAGAAAAAAAAAATGTGTAATTGGCAAGAGTCGGATTGAATTAAAGCTCGCAACTACTCATTCTCGTAAGTACCTATTCTTTAGTCTACGGAAGGAGCCTTGACTTCACTCTTTTGTCTCAGTGAAGGCGGAAGAGAAGAGTGAGGGAGACAACATCTAAATCAAAATTCCGTTCCGAGGGGAAGAGTTACGCCTTCGGATCGAAGCCGCTGACAGCGCCTTCACCACTACCAACCACTACATTAGTTATACCATTCCCCAATTGGTTATATGCTGTCTTCTTATATCGTAATAAGTAGCTTTGGTTGTGAGGAAAGAAAGAGGTCATTGCCCTACATGCTCTTGCCTATATCATTATCTCACTAAACCAGAAAGAGATTGGGGTTCCGCAGTGCCGATACTCTACATATTCTTACTAGCCCCTTCTGCTGTCTCTACTATTCCGCTTATCCTGACGCTGAGAAGCTGTCTTCTTAAGGCATACCCGCCTACCTCCATTATTCTGCAATAGTTCTCCTTCAAGATGCTATGCTTGGATGAGCTGTGAGAACGTCTGGAAGTTAAGATTCACCAAGTGTACGCGATACTTGATGGCCCTCCCCTGCTTCTTATGCTCCACCTTGTAGGCATTCCTTGTTTATCTTACTAGCTAACCGAGGAACTGCGTGTCTTGATCGATCATAACGTATTCCTATCTACCTCTCGATCTTTTTTTCTAAGCCTGTACCCGAACTATCTAAACTGAACCTTTTCAATGCATTGTACCGGGCACTACGGTGAGACGTGAAAACACCCCTGCGCATCTTTCACACAGCCAGCCGCCTATTTCTTCTATTCAAAAAGGATCGACGAAGGGCGATATACTAAGCATCTAAGGCGCGTTGAGAAAGCTTTTTTAAGAATGAAAGTACTCACTTCTCTACATTCAACACAGTTAGGAGCGACATCAATTACCTAATTCCCAGGGTGGCAGGCCTCCGCTTTTCTTTTCATTAATGGGTACTTATGCCGCGGGTGAAACTACTGGCTCTGGCTCCGTATATGGATCAATTGAAATGGGTTCCGCCTATACCCCTGCTACTGATGCTGCTGAGCCAACGGGGTCTAAGGCTATGAATTTCAAACTGGAAGGGATCCGGGGCGAGGTACTACCACCCCTGCTTCTGCTGGATCAACTGTATAAAGTTCAATGAAAGAAATTCAATTTTCGAATATTCTTTTAAGATATAAAGAATATTCTATTTATCTTTTTGAAATAGAAAATTTCTTTCAAAGTCTCCATTCTATGGGTATCCCTCACTCTACTTTAAGTAACATGAATTCAACTTTTTCTATTATTAGGCATGATGTGCGTGTTCCCGTTGATAAGTTTACACCACGCGGGAATATTAATTGGAGGATCCCTAGTCTTACTAGTAGTACGCCTTCTACCCGGGTTAGTCCTCACAATATCCGTTACTCTCCGCTGGACCCTAATTATCATAATCCTTTTTCTTTGGGGGCAGCGCTTATACAAAAACAACCCTCCCGTAGTACTGCTTTGAAGGGCTATAAGATAGTGAAAACTACGCCTGGTATGGATAGTCTTTGCATGGGTTCTCTCCGCTCGATCATTTGAATGTTCTCCGTAAAGAATCCTAAGTTGTTTTAATTTACCTGATTCAGGTTTTCAAACGAATTATCTAAAGAAATCTCTATGGGTGGTCTTCGCTCTATTGGCTCACCTTTCGGTGTTAAGCTCTCGAATTCAGTTATATTTCAATCTATGGCTCTAGGTCTTACTGTGTGGTGGGGTTTACTTCCTGAGCATATCATATGGCCGCCTGAGATATTATCTATCTTTGATTCTGATTGCCTGAATCAAGACAGTGTTCCTGCTTTGATAGAGCCGGTATTCGACCCTCTTGATAGAGCTAAAACACTTAAGCACTGTCTTAACGAGTGCAATAAAGCCATGCAGTCTGAGGTTTATAAGGGTGTGGGATCCACAGTGTTCGGTGGTGCTCTTCTATTAGCATGTCTCTTAAGTAATTCCAATTAGTGTGTTCTAAGTTATGATTCGAAGAGGGCTATTCCCCGAAAAATGCCTTTTTTTTTATAAAGGGGTTATAGGTTATATAAGAGTCATTCCATTTTGAGTGGTTCCCAGGTCGTTGAAGGGTACTTTCTACCCTCACAAAAGTATACTTCATATGACATCATATGAAAAGAAGAAATACCATTAATCGTGGTTAACCGCACGTACGGCAGCATAGAGCTTCGATCTCGAGGAGAGAGTAGTACCATAAGACAACTTCGTATTCCTTTAGATAAAGACCACAGAAAGAGATGTTTCCCGTGTGAATATTCAGAATGATTGATTTCCGCTCAGCCTCCCCTTGCCTTACCCTAGAGATAGTGATCTCTCTCCCTCATTCAGAGAATGAACTAGGACCTTGAAAGATGTCAACTAACTTCATTCCTGATTGAGCCCGGCTATTGGGATCTTCTTTCCAGAGAGGCTGAAAAGAAATGATATTTATTCTTTATTAGAAAGGTGTAGTAGATGAGCTCTATCTCCTGGTCGAGATGTGGATTTCCTCTATATGGTGGAAGCTCTCTCTCCTACGTCTTCTTGATCTCTTAGAAGATCGAAAGACTGACTTATTCAAGAAAAGGAGAGAGAGGTCTAATACCACCTTGTAGATAGACAGAGTGACTTCTGTTAAAGGAAGAAGAAAAGACTGGATTACCAACTTACTAACTCAAAGACGTCTTCCTTCTTTCCTGTTCCAGACCTCTTAACCGAAAGGGCTGTTGTTTAAAGAGAGATTCCTGCCTTGCTGCTGAGAAGAGGCCTCTTTTTCTCTAGGTGCTCTTCTGACTTCCGCATTTTAAAAACTTCGAAAAAAGGGCCATTGAGGCAGCCTTCCTTACCCTCTGCTCCTGTAAGAAGGTAGAACATCCCAGTTGAAATAGAAAGAAGAAAGCTCCGCAAATAACTAGTTATGGAAGCTGGAAGTACGAAAGACAGAGAGAGCTCTGCCTAAGAAAAAGACCTAGTATCCCCGGGAACTGAGAAAGAGTACGAGCTTCTTTCGCCCTCAACTCCAACTCAGGAAGCGGGAACTCAGACAACTAGAACTTCGGTAGCAGCTACTTCTAGGGCAAACTGAGATCTTTGGGTCCTACTCTTCTTTCCCGGGCATGGTCCAGAGATCACTAATGAATGAAATGGAATGGGAAAGCCTGGCTTGACTAAAGCAAGGGTCCTCATCCAAGCTAGAAGACCAAAACAGCGGGAAATTCACTTGTCATCAAACCCTAGCCTACAGCTTCAGGATTGGAGAAGGCAGAGGCCGTCAAAAGAGAATCACTTCTTTCTTATTAAGAAGATCCAAGTTTCCCCCTTTCATCTGTTAAGAGAAGAATGTTCCTAGCCTCTGTGTCTGGAGAAACCTCCCAATGATGATCAACCAGCGAGTTGTGAAGTCCCCACTCAATAGAACGTAGGATAACCAGTCCCATTTGTGGAAATAACCCGTGCCGCCATGCCCAGAGCTTTTCGAGATTAGGTTCGGGTCTCTTGGAAAACGATGGGATTCGAGCTCCATCCTGTGTGAGGTAGGGGTGTGCCCATGACACGTGCAAGTAGGAGTAGGAGTTCTTCTGATTAGCAAGTCAGAGAATGGGACCCTTTTATCCCCCGGAACACAACCCGCTGCTTTCCTTCAAACCTAGAATAGAAGGGTCAGAGACCTACAAGGATCTCGTGCAGAAAGCCGGAATTATGAGCTTCGGCAACAGGATCCAGACCAGGAAGGCACTAGTAGGTAGTGGTGAGGTAGCTCTTATTAGTTTTAGTTCGAGTCGGTGCCGGTAGCTGTAAACTCTTCTTTCTCTATGGGAATCATAGCCCTATCGTAGCCAAGACTTGCCTTTCTTGCTTGAAAAGTTCCTAAACCTCTTCCTGCTCATAGACTCTTGGAATAACTGTCAAATGGGACAGGTGATGAGGGAAGACCTTCTATCTTAAACAAGAAAATGTACCGAATACAGATAAGGAAAGCAGTCTACTCATGCCCAGGCACAGCAGAATAAAAGGAATAAAGTTATAAAGGACCCGAAATACCTTGCTTACGTATCATTGGAAAATGCATTAACATAAATACAGCAGTAAGAAGAGGTAATACAAAAGTGTGTAAACTATAAAAACGAGTCAAAGTGGATTGTCCTACACTAGCACTTCCACGTAATAACTCTACCAAAGGAGATCCTATTACCGGAATAGCTTCCGGCACGCCTGTTACAATTTTTACTGCCCAATAACCAATTTGGTCCCAAGGTAAGGAATAACCAGTTACGCCAAAGGATGCGGTTAATACAGCAAGAACCACACCTGTAACCCAAGTCAATTCACGAGGTTTTTTAAAGCCACCCGTGAGATACACACGAAATACGTGCAGGATCATCATTAGGACCATCATACTTGTCGACCATCGATGTCGGATTAACCAACCAAAGTTAGCTTCAGTCATTATGAACAGAAGCAAAGGCCTCAGTAACGGTCGGACGATAGTAAAAAGTCATAGCAAACCCCGTAGCTACTTGTACTAAAAAACAAGTAAGCGTAATTCCTCCTAAACAAGAAAATATGTTGACATGAGGAGGAACGTATTTACTAGTTATATCATCTGCAATCGTCTGAATCTCAAGACGTTCTTCGAACCAATCATAGACTTTATTGAGATAGGTAAACTGGGGCCTCCGAGAACCGTATATGATAATTTCATCTCGTACAGCTCAAACAGAAACACCCAAATACTAGTCGAAACGGATATGTGCAATAGAAACTTCTTAATCCTATGATTCAAGAATCCTCTCGGATACGAAAAAAGAAAAATCCGCAAACTATTCTTTGTAGTTATATGCCAAAATATCAAGTCGGCTCATTTATCTCTTGATGTTTATCGTTACAGGCCTCTTGAATCTTCTATTTACCTATTTTTTTTCATGGTATTTTTATTTATATGGAATACAGCTTTACTGGTGTTTTCTTTATGATTATGATAGGAATTTTCTTGTTAAGATCCTATAAATTGATTGAAAACCTCAGATTCATACTAGAACCATGATGATTCAATAAAACCTTCAAACTAACTAAGTACAAGGATTCCCTGAGTAAGAACTCTTGTATCATCACTTTGAATAAATATAATGACTAAAAATCCAAAGAAAGGTTTATCCTTTGATCAAAATAAACATAGACAAAGAGCAGGAAGAAAAATCTTTCAATTTAGAGTTTCTAACTCTTTGAAATTTTTTTGAGTCCGGTAAGCAAGCGGGATTTTAATATTAAGTTAAGTATGAATCATAGCTCTAATACTTCGTAATCTATTTCATATATTCCGTGCTCCAGATACTAGAATAAATATCTGACGAAGTCAAAAACCATCTCATAAGATGACAGACCCATTTTCTGTATTATCAATAGGATCCATTATAACAAGTCGCACACTCATATTCCAGAAATACAGAAAGAAATTCCACGATCGAACTACCAAAATAGAATAGCATAAAATGGGCTAAAAAAACGAGACCAAAATGCTTCACTTTGTATTGAAAAGCTAGAATTTAGTGATTCTTGTAAATCTAATTCATTGAAATTCCATCATTATAAAAAAATAAATAATAGAAAGGAATACCGCAAATAGAGCCATTGCGACACCCATCAAAGGAGTAGTTCCCCACCCCGGAGCTACTTTACCATATTCCGAATTCAATGGTTTCAATAAATCCCCTACAATAGTTCGTCTTGGACCAGATCTAGAACTCCCCTCAACGCTTTGTGTAGCCTTTTTTGTATTAACTGAGATCTGTTGACTTTGTATACCATTCCGTTGTAAATAAATGATCTTATCATAGATCCATTGTGGTCTGGAAATTCTTATTTTTTTTCTTATTATATAATAATGGAAACAGCAACCCTAGTCGCCATCTCTATATCTGGTTTACTTGTAAGTTTTACTGGGTATGCCTTATATACTGCTTTTGGGCAACCCTCTCAACAACTAAGAGATCCATTCGAGGAACACGGGTGCATTAGGATAAGTAGCAAGGCCTGATGCCCGGAGGTCCTCTAGCTAATATAGACTACAGGGAAAGGAGAGAAGGAAGCAGAGTGGATTGGTGACCCAAGGCCAAATCTATTTAGCATAACCCACAAAGGAAGCAAGCTAATTAAGAGTTCCCTAGCCCTAAAGCTATTGCCCTGATCCCTATCATGGCTACCAGGCCCCCTAAAATAAAAGTCCCCAGTGTCTTATATTTTGGATGAGTTGCCTCCCTTCTTCCATGACCTAGGATGAATACGCTATACCCTTCTGCCTGGTTTCCTTGTTTGCCCGTAGTGCATTGGTCGTAGTCTATGGTGTCCGTCAAGCATTATGGTGCCCATAGAGGAGTTATGAGCTTCAATACTACTATGAGTAGGGTGGCTGAGTCCTTGACCTAACCTGAACAAATGCAATACGGAGCACCTTCCCCATTCTCCTTCTCTTCTTCTCTTAGAACTCTGGCCTAGTCCACTCCCCCTTGTATCGGGCATGAAAAGCCACTTGAATCCCAGAAGTAGATCCTAAAAGCCATGAGTTTAGGTCCAACCCCCGTATGCATTCCACTCAGGACTTCGCATCTCATATGCGTCGCCAGAACACCTAACCCTAATAGGTAGGTCTGTCTATTGGCTGGACCCCATGCTCCAGGCGGGTTTAGCCCGTTCCATCACCAACAAGGCTGTGATGTGAGTCAATGCTTTATTCAGGACAAGTCTTTCACTCTGTTCTCTTTGTTTCGGGGGTTATTAAGGCTTTTAAAATCATCAATTGGCAACCTTGGAGCAGAGGACCCATTCCCCAGGAGAGAGTTCCCCAAACCAGCACTATCATGGCATGTGCTACGTCCTACTCCTACAGCTTGCGCCGAAGATTCACTACCAGCTCTTTTACCGCCCGTAGTTGACTGATTTGAGTCAGGAACTACTTTTAGGAATCTTTTTACTTTGTTCAAATTGTTCAAAAATCGGCTGTTATCGAATAGGTTCTTCTCTTTGAATCTACTCTGGTCAAGCCCGCTACCGGAACTCTTAGTCCATCCGAACCTGCACCAGGAAAGAAGGAAATGTCCATTTTTCGGGAAAGAAAGCATTCGGTAGGGAAGCCAGCCTTACGTGATAGGGAAAGGGAACTCGCAAGCAAGCATTCGTTGTCTTTTGTCACTCAAGTTAGATATCCATACCGTAACCGTAGTATGGAAGGTTTTCTTTATTGACCACGCACTCAAGCCACCCCGCTCGAAAGGAAGGAAGCCCGCCCGTACTCCCCAGTCCCGGTCCGGTTTGGTCACTGATATCACCTATCGTCGCTGGGCTCTCCTCTGGTATTAGCATTAGCAACCCCCGCTGAAAGAATGAATGACAATGTGATAAATGAATTAGTATGTACCTGCACGAGACTCGTACTATAGTGTTTAGATCGTGTAACTCCTTCTCCTGTTATTGCTTTCTATGACGAATGCTTGCCCTTACTAAAGAAAGGGATACTTATGGATTCCCCAGGAACAATAAATAGTCACTTGAGTACGCCCGGAAAGGCGGGTTACTTAAGTTCAAAAGACAGATCCCCTCAAGGGATGGAGGAACCGCAATAGCCAATCCCAAGCTCGCTGAAGAAGGAACTCTCGCAAAAATCCATAAAAATAGAAAAAACCGTTTTCCTTTTCGAAGTGACAATTGAGGGCCGGGACGGAAATACGATTGGAGAGTCAAAATGTGAAGCCCCCTTACTATAGATAGGGCGGGAAGGCTAGTGGTGGATTCCGGCTATCCTTACGAGAGTTCCCGGGTGTATTATATTAGCGAGGTCCTCCGCACTAGGACAGTATTCTAAGTTCGAGAGAGGTTCTTTATACTGGCCCGTCATCGGTTAAGTCATCGGGAAGCGGTAGGAGCAGATCGGCCTATGACGGGTAAAAAGGCTTATAGCTTATTTGAAACTAGAAGCTTGAGATCGTTCACGTTCTGAAACAGATTTATCCACCGGCAATGAAATTCTTAGCCGGAGGTGAAGGTAAAGGAATGGACCCAAGATACGACCAGGCTATAAAATAGGCTGACCCGGGTGTCGAGACCAGGCAAGACTTGTCAAGTAGATTAGTTGAGTGACCGGAGACCAGTAACAAGATAGAGAGAAGACAACTAGTGACAATTACAAGGGCTCTTGGCCAACTATTCTTATTTTATTCCTTTTTTTTTTAGGGCTATACGGACTCGAACCGTAGACCTTCTCGGTAAAACAGATCAAACTGATTATTATCAAAATGATTCGAACTGTTTCAAAGACCCAACATGCATTTTTTTGCATTGGGCTCTTTCATTAACTGATATAAAGAATCAGTTAGTCTACCATAATTCTCTTGACAGGAAGATAAGAAGATGGCTCCATGTGCTCTGATTTCTTATTTGGRTKCCGATCTGAGAGCACTACCGAAGTGTTTCAAAGAAGGTTATCCTGACGTAGGTTTGCTTTTGGCTTAGATCAACCTAAGTTAAATGAAGTCTCCATCGCCCCTTAAATAATCCAATATGAAACTTCATACACCTTAAAGTTCATAAGATAGGACGAAAAAAGAATTTTTTGAGGTCTTTATACTCATTATGCCTAGCATTGAATAGAGTGAGTATTCCCCTTATAAAAATCTTAAATAAATAATGGGTTCTATTGGTTGCCTAAAATCTAAAAGGGCACCTAAATTGGACCGAATCTTTTGTCAGGCTATTGTTCTCTTGTTCCCTAAAAGTCATGGAGTAAGACATCAACTTCTCAATAAGTTTTTTGATTCCATAATGTACTCCTCTGAAAAAACATCGGCGCGCGTGTAAACGAGGTGCTCTACCTAACTGAGCTATAGCCCTTTTGCTTGTGATATCTATTTTATCATGTCGATAATTAATTTCTTGTCAAGATGAATATTACATGATCCACCATCCGATTTCTTTTATCTCTTTGATCGGTATTGCTTATAAAGAATATTACATTTATAATCGATCGATGTGACGGGTTCCATTTCTTTCTCTTTTTGATTCTAAATGACCTACTTAACTCAGTGGTTAGAGTATTGCTTTCATACGGCGGGAGTCATTGGTTCAAATCCAATAGTAGGTATAACTTATTAAATATCCGAATCCATGGTATCTAATAAGTTTTTCTATCCGCCTTAATTTTATTGATTTTTGATCCCATTCTATTTCATTTTTGAATTTAAAAATTTTTCGTTGTATTAGATAGAATCCGATTCCATTTATGATTCTATTCAATTGGCAGAATAAGAATAAAAAAATAAGGTGTATAAACAGAAGTTCTGTTTATACAGAAGTTTTTTTTTCTTATTCGGGCGCACCGCCAACTGGTTATAGTTACGAAATCACATTGATAGCCTCTACTCGTGCTCTAGCTCGTCTGAGAGCTAGATTTGCCTCGATTATTTGTCTCTTGCCTTCCGCTTTCCTCAAGTTAGCTTCTGCTATTTCAAGAGTTTGCTGAGCTTCTTGTGGATCAATGTCACTCCCCTTCTCCGCATCATTTACTAAAACAGTAACCTCATTATTGCCTATTCTAGCAAAACCGCCCATCAGAGCCATCGTTAACCATTGGTCATTAAGGCGTATTCTCAAAATACCGATATCAACGGCTGTGGCAATAGGCGCGTGATTAGGTAATACACCAATTTGCCCACTATTAGTAGATAAAATGATTTCTTTCACTTCTGAATCCCAAACAATTCGATTCGGGGTCAATACACAAAGACTTAAGATCATTTCTTCAAGTTGTTCTCCATTTCTAAGTTCGTAGCCTTCGCAGTAGCTTCATCAATGTTACCTACCAAATAAAAGGCTTGTTCAGGAAGACTATCGAATTCTCCGGAAAGGATCAATTTAAACCCTCTAATTGTTTCTGCTAGACCGACATATTTTCCCGGAGAACCGGTAAATACTTCGGCTACTAAAAAGGGTTGTGATAAGAAACGCTCCATTTTTGTGCTCTTGCTACAGTTAAGCGATCCTCTTCGGATAATTCGTCCGGATAGCTATAATGTCTTGAAGTTCTTTGTAACGTTGTAAAGTTTGCTTAACTCTTTGCGCAGTTTCATAATGTTCCTCGCCAACGATCTGAGGTTGGAGCATAGTTGATGTTGAATCTAAAGGGTCGACTGCTGTATAGATACCTTTAGCAGCTAATCCTCTTGATAGTACAGTAGTAGCATCTAAATGCGCAAATGTCGTGGCAGGAGCAGGGTCGGTTAAATCGTCCGCAGGTACATAAACTGCTTGAATAGAAGTTATGGACCTGGTAGAAGTAATTCTTTCTTGTAAAGAACCCATTTCGGTACTAAGGGTGGGTTGATAACCCACAGCAGAGGGCTCCAATAAGGCGGATACTTCGGATCCTGCTTGGACGAAACGGAAGATATTGTCGATAAATAGAAGTACGTCTTGTTCATTAACATCTCGGAAATATTCCGCGGGCAGTCAAACCAACTCTCATACGAGCTCCCGGTGGTTCGTTCATCTGACCATAGACTAGAGCCACTTTAGATTCTGCAATATTTTCTTCATTAATTACTCCAGATTCTTTCATTTCCATGTAAAGATCGTTTCCTTCACGAGTACGTTCACCTACTCCGCAAAATACGGATACACCCCCATGAGCTTTCGCAATGTTGTTGATTAATTAATTCAATAAGAAATGGGAGTTAGCACTCAATTTTGTTGGTACCCTCCAACGAATCCAATTCAATTGTTTACTTTTTTTTTTTCAATGAGTGATAAGTTCAACTAACTCATTTTCAAAATATCAAGTAAATGAATAAAAAAAAGGCTTCAGAAAGCCTTTCATTTGTCTATCATTATAGACAATACTATCCATATTATCTATGGAATTCGAACCTGAATTATATTTACGATTATTCTATCCCTTTAATCTCTTATTTTAGCATATCGGTTTACACCTAGCTATTATTATTATTTTATAATTTTCTTTTTTTTTTGTCACGCTCATCAATGTTTGATCTTCCGCTTTTCAACACAATCTTCGTCCTTTTGCTTTTTATGCTCTTAATGGTGAATGTGAATCGATCATTCAATATCTTTTTCCTTATTTTATTTCGTCTACAAAAAGTAATGAAACCTGCGATGGCTACTTGTACTAAATAACCTCTTTTTCTTTTTAAGCCTTTGACTTTGACCTTTTTCTTTAAAATAAAGCCTTTGACCTTTTTCTTTTTCTTCGTTCGCCAAATCTTGTTCAGTTCCATCCAAGCTCGGTTTTGTCTGAATTTTCGTGGAAGAAGAAGAAGCGGTTCACCGGCCACTACATCTGTAGATCCCACCAAATCCTTAAACCAGGTGGCTGCTCGCTCTTTGATCAGTGATTCACCGGCCAGGAATCCCACTTTATTCGTGAACCTGGTGGCTCGGTTGATTGGCACTCCTGTAAGCTCATCTTGCATACAAATTCTGGGGGTCCCAAGTCCTGCATTTACCAAGAACATTTCTTCCCTTAAGCGTAAAACTTCAGATTGTAAGGCGTTTCCACTACATAAAAAAAAACTGGAATTAGATCTTGGAAATGATCGACTCAAATAGATGCTCATCATAAGCTTTTTTTTTCCTCCTCTTCCTATTGATCAAAAGTGGAATCCAGCAGCCCTTCCTTCGTGATGCCCGGGCATGGGGACAAGAGTCACATCGCGTATAACGGGAATCAAACCGAATCTCACCTCGGTACGGGTATAAGCGGGCCTGTTTCAATCCATCGTTCGAGGACGTCCCAAGGCGTCAGGTCGTGAGCGGGACCTACTAAGCTAATGCCGGGTCTGTAGTGTACCAACCGATTGTTACTGCCTGTAGAGCAATCTCCACGTCCCCGGGCTTCGTGCCAGTGGAGGAACGATGGAAGACGACGGAGGGGGGGCCTCTGTCTGACCAATCGGACCACTAGAAGAGCGATATCATCACCGGGTCGCACGTGACCAGGCTATGGAGATACGGTCACGGGCTTGCTAATGAGCTGGCACTGAACAATATCCCATTCCTGAAATGTGACTCGCCGATTAAGTGCTTGGCGGGCACTACATGCTTCATAAGTCGGGGACCAGGAAGCAAGCTAGGGATTCGCTCCTAGTCGCTGCTCGATGCCGCGGCGAACACATAGGTCACGGTGCGGGAACTCACCGTCAGCAAGCCTTCATTCAATTCGGGAGCTGCTCCTCGATTCAAGGTGTGTCAGGACCCCATAACTCAGCGCGGAGGTACGCTCGGGTCGCAGTCCGTCGGACAGCCATGTCCGTCGGAACCCAACCGCTGCCCACCCCTGCCCCTTGGTAGGCTGGGTCTCGGGATCGAAAGGCCTGACAGTCAACCGGCGAAGGCGGAGGTCGAGGTCAAATTGGAGAAGTAGAGCGCTGATATGGGCCACTCGGACCAGGGAAAAGCTGGAAATCGTTCGGCCGCTTCAAGTGGTGTATTCTCGTACCATACGAGAACTCCACCGGGATGGTTCTTGTTCGTATATGACATTATGTCGGGTCGGCTAGGCCTTGCCAGATGGGTGCCATAGACAAGAAAGAAGGAAAGGGAATTGGATTCCTCTTCTCTTTATCTACGTTCTGCAATTAGATAGAACCTGTCGGTCTGAAACGGAACTCTTAGATTAGTAGGAAAGGCAGTGAGCGGCGCACAGGTTCGATTCCCGGCCGTGACATCAATGACGAGTACGAATTAAATGTGTTAAACATATTGCTAGCATGATTTGCCCCTCCAAGCATAGTCCAATATCCCATTCACTCTAGTCAGATAGGATCGTAGGCGATCTGACAGTTACCGACTCTCCGGCTCCATTTCGGTGCACGATTGGAGAGTTCATTGGGCCCGCCGCTTTCATGATTCACTCACTGACTAAAGTAAAGAAAGAGGCTCTTTTCTCTTCTTTCTCATATTTCTTATTTTTCTGGTTAGAGTCTCACTTCTTCCTTTTCTTCTTTTTCTGGTTAGAGTCTCACTTCTTCCTTTTCTTCTTTCTCATATTCTCCCGGCTTTTCCTGTCGAAATGAAATAGAATAAGATAAGAGGAAGAAGGTGAGGCTACCAGCTTTGGTAGGAGAGAAAAGTATAAATTCAATCTAGATATGAATTGAGACGAAAGCTTGACAAGCCCATTCATTTAAGAAGGAAAGCGAGAAGTTAGTCGAGCACAACCTTCCAATTAAGCAAGGGGAAAGCCCCGTGAGCAGCCACCAAGAAGAATGGAACCGTTGGTCTAAGGATCTTCACTATTGGGCTTTTAGCTTATGAGATCCGGGGTTGGGGAATTCCCCGATCCAGTCCTTTCTTGAGTACTGGAGTTTAGTTTCACAATCCAGATGCGAGGGAACCATTATTCAAGAAATCCTGCCTTTGATAGTTATACTAGTTCCATCCTTGTGCTGGGCGGAGGCAAGGCGGATAGAAAGAAAAGAAAGAGTAGGCCTTACCCTTTAGCTAGCCCCTAGGCGAAGGAAAGAAAGAGGGGTAGCTGGCCCTATCCAATTTCCTTCTGGGGGTTCCATCTCTTGAATAAAAGTAGAATCCTACCCTACAGCAGGAAGTCTTCAAAGAAGAAAGAAAATAAGGAAAATAAGAAAGGAATACCAGGATTCTCCAGTCTTCCTCAGAGATAGATCGGAGAAAGAGGAGATCTAATGAGAAGAAATACCCGGGGTAAAGAAAGTTTCGTATAACAGAACCATTAGCGATTGTCGCTCTTGTCTTATCTGCTGCTGTCTCTGACTGACGAAGAAGGAGTCCCACTACACGAAAAGAAAGAAGGTAGGATCCCGGGGGTTGAGGGTTGAATGAATGTGACCAAAATGGCTTTTGTTGACAGAGAGATTGTCTAAGACAAGAAGAAGGAGCAGTTCTCTTTCTCTCATAACGAATCCTCTTAGAGAAGCCTGTGACCGAATCCCCTGCTTTCGCGAAGGAGTAGGCGCCGTTGGAGTCAGGGTAGCTGGCCTTTTCTTCAACCATGTCTTGAAAGATAGCCAGTTCATGCTAGAACTCTAGTTACCGTTTCAGGACTGGGCTAAGAGAGACTGGAGTAGTTAAGAAGCAAGGAAAGGAAGAAGGAATGAAGACCCAACAATCGTAGACGCGAGTGAATGCCCGGACCATCGGGGAGGAAGCAGAAGCTTCAGTTGTTCACGAATCCGTTTCAGGTTCTCGGGAAGAGGCGAAGGAATAGAAATAAGGGGGTAAGAAGCTGCGCCGGATCTTTCCTGTGCTTTTTGCC